GTGTGAAATATTATAATGGTATAATAAACGTATCTTGGGGCAAAAACATACACCCAGAGGTTTTCCTGTTTCCGGGGGGTTTGCAGGAGTCTTAGCTATCTCAGGAGTGTAGGGGGGTAGGGGGGTTTGACGCAAAAACCGAAGAGGGGGCGATAACAGACAAATGAGGAGAAATAAATTAATATTATGCTCATGAAGTCTAGATATGCAATTCTTCGGTAATGTTTAACGTCATGCATTAACCGTACCGGAATTCAAGGAAATGTTCACCCTTGTTAGTTTTTACCGCGTGCACTCTGAAATGTCAAGTGAAAGGAAAACGAAAAAGGAAACCCGTTGCCCGCTGGAGTGAATGCTCGGCATGGTGGGTAACGAGTATTATGGTTTAAAGCATTAACTTATGCAAGCGTCGATGAAAGTTAGTGGGGTCATGCTGTTAATGGCCCTGAAGTAGGAACCAGATGCCAGGAATAATTCACTAAGTGAAACCCCCACAATTTCTGTCCCTGACCATCAATAAACGTATGCATTAAGTAATCAACTGATGGTAGGTTCTTACTGCATCGCGGTATCCTATGAAATCAGGATAGCGGGAGACTTGGTATATATGGGGACTTTCGGTTCTTGTTAGATCTTAAATCGCTAAATGCCATTGATTCAAGTATATGTGATTAATCATTATATGCTTTATGTGATATAATCCTTGTTATGGTTACTTGAATGTGTTTAGTACATAATATGGTGTTAATACATGGATGTTTTAATGCATTTATGTGTTATAGAGGTGTATGGTAATCTTGTATTATGTCCTGTTTCATTACAGTATTGTGGGCAGTGGTAGGTATGTGAAAGTACCATATATGCACTGTAAAGGGACAACCCTGAATGTGCTGCATCTTATGATGTTAAATAATTATATTACTGTATATGTGTACTGTCAGAGAATAGTTTAATTTAGAATCCTAGCTTTGGGAGTTAGGGGCAAGTGTTAAAATCACTTTTCTTTGAGCAAAAGGGGGGGATTTAACCTCCGACATCCGGGTTACAAGGCCGGCGCTCTGACTCTGAGCTACTGTTGCACGCTCACCGAAGGGCTTTATTTTCGAGTCAGCCTGCAAGTGGTACGAGGAATAGGAACAGGAAGAAGTAAAGGAATGATGCTACCTGGCCGATAATAATAAATGGGTGTTCGACTGGCATGCCTCCAATTCAGGTTAAAATAATCACGTCTGCTACGAGAGTTCAGAAGAGGAATTGTGTGAGGGGGCGGAATGTTAAGCCTCGTTGTTTAGAGGTGTGTAGGATTGGCACTAGTATAAGTACGAGGATCGAGAATAAGAGGGCTAAAACACCTCCAAGTTTGTTAGGAATTGATCGGAGGATGGCGTAGGCAAACAAGAAGTATCATTCAGGTTTGATATGTGGGGGAGTCACGAGCGGGTTGGCGGGCGTGAAGTTGTCTGGGTCTCCTAGGAGGTTGGGGGAGAAGAGGGCCAGTGAGACTAGTGCTACGAGCAGGGCTGCAAATCCTAGAAGGTCTTTGTAAGAGAAGTACGGGTGGAATGAGATTTTGTCGGCATCGGAGTTAAGACCTGTTGGGTTGTTTGAGCCTGTCTCATGTAGGAAAATTAAGTGGATCATAGTCATGGCAGCGATGACGAAGGGGAAGAGGAAGTGGAAGGCAAAGAATCGTGTGAGGGTTGCATTGTCGACTGAGAACCCCCCTCAGATTCACTGAACTAGGGTGCCCCCTACGTATGGGACGGCAGATAGGAGGTTCGTGATTACGGTTGCGCCTCAGAATGATATTTGGCCTCAGGGGAGAACATAGCCAACGAATGCAGTTATTATGACTAGGAGGAGGAGGATAACTCCAACGTTTCATGTTTCTTTATACAGGTAGGACCCATAATACAGGCCTCGACCAATGTGCATGTAAATGCAGATAAAGAAGAAGGATGCGCCGTTTGCATGCATGTTACGGATTAGTCAGCCGTAATTGACGTCTCGACAAATGTGGGCGACGGATGAGAAGGCGGTGGCAATATCAGAGGTGTAGTGTATTGCTAGGAACAGTCCTGTTACGATTTGGGTGGCTAAGCAGAGTCCGAGCAAGGAGCCAAAGTTTCATCATACCGAAATGTTAGAGGGGGCGGGAAGGTCGACTAGGGCGTCGTTTGCAATTTTAATCAGGGGGTGGGTTTTTCGTAGGCTGGCCATTAAAGTTTTGGGGTACTAGAGCAGTAGCGTGTCGAGGGAGAAGAATAGTTCCTGTAGTTGAAGCACAACGGTGGGTTTTCAAGTCACCGGTCCTGGTTAGAATCCAGGCGGGAATTATGACCTATGGTATGTGCTTGTTTCTAATGGGACTTGTTATGGGCTTAATTGCGGTAGCTTCCAACCCTTCACCGTATTTTGGTGCGTTAGGGTTAGTGGTGGTTGCGGGCATGGGCTGTGGAATTCTTATTTACTCTGGGGGAGCCTTCTTATCATTGGCCCTGTTTTTAATTTATATAGGGGGGATACTAGTGGTGTTTGCGTATTCGGCAGCTTTGGCTGCTGAGCCTTACCCTGAGACGTGAGGGAGCCGTTCGGTTGCGGGATACACGGTGCTGTATGTGGTGGGAGTAACGGTACTTTGCGCTATATATGGGTCACTTTGATATGAGGCGTCGTGGGTGCCTGCTGACGATATGGACGACTTTTGTTTATTTCGCAGTGACATGGGAGGCGTGGCAATAATGTATTCTTTAGGAGGAGGTATATTAGTGATCTCCGCTTGGGTGCTCCTACTGACATTATTTGTGGTGTTGGAGCTGACTCGTGGTCTTAGCCGTGGGGCGCTTCGGGTGGTTTAGTAGTTGAGTGCAAGGGTGGCTAGGGCTAGCGTAAGGAGGAGTAGGGCTAGGTATGTTTTGATAGTCCCTTGTTGAGCGTTGCTTGTTGTAGTAACTAGGGGGATGATGAGGGATCCGACTGATTTGGGTCCTGCTTTTTCGAGTCAGGTTTGGTCGAGCGCTTGGTTCGCGATTTTTTGGCCAAGGGTCAGGCTGAACTTAGGTGCGATGCGGTGGGTGACCCAATGAAAAAACCCGAGTGCAGTTCAGAAGCGGTTTGGGGGAGGGCCAAATTCGGGGTCATAGTTAATTTTTTCGTTCGCGTAGTAGGCAACTCCCAGGGCTACAATTAGGCCTGCAATTGAAACAGCTAGCGCTGCTATCTTGAGATGGGTGTCTATTGTCAGGACGGGTGTTTTTAAAGGAGCAGCACTTGCGGTGATAAGCAGGCCGGCCACGATACTACCTAATGCGAGTCGTTTGATAGGGTTAATTACTTCAGTGACATTTTCGTTAATAGGGGAGAGGGGGGTGATACGGGAGTGGCCCATGGACACGAAGTAGATGAGGCGGAGGCTGTAAACAGCGGTAAAGGAGGTGGCCAGGAGGGTTAGGAATAGGGCACAGGCGTTTAGAGTAGAGGTATTCATGGCTTCAATAATAGCATCTTTAGAGAAGAAGCCGGCTAGGAAGGGGGTGCCTGCGAGGGCGAGACTTCCCAGGGTTAGGCAGGAGGCTGTGAAGGGAGTCAAGCGAAGCATGCCCCCTATTATTCGGATGTCTTGCTCGTCGTCTAGGTTGTGGATAATTGAACCTGCACACATGAATAACATTGCTTTGAAGAAGGCGTGAGTGCAAATGTGGAGGAAGGCAAGCTGGGGTTGGTTAAGACCAATTGTTACTATCATGAGACCTAGCTGGCTAGATGTAGAGAATGCAATAATTTTCTTGATGTCATTTTGGGCGAGGGCACATGTGGCTGTAAAGAAGGTTGTGAGTGCTCCGAGGCAGAGACAGATGGTAAGGGCGGTCTCGTTAATTTCTAGCAGGGGGCTGACCCGGATGAGTAGGAAGATTCCTGCAACAACCATTGTGCTTGAGTGTAGTAGGGCGGAGACTGGGGTAGGACCTTCCATAGCAGTGGGTAGCCACGGGTGAAGGCCGAATTGGGCGGACTTGCCGGTGGCGGCGAGGATCACGCCTAGTAGAGGGAGAGTAAATTTGTGGTCTTTAGTTGCGTTACACATCTGGTCCAGGTCTCAGGTGTTAAGGGCGGACAGAATATAGACTATTGATAGCAGGAGGCCAATGTCTCCGATTCGATTGTAGATAACGGCTTGTAGGGACCCTGTATTGGCGTCTGCTCGGCCGTGTCATCATCCGATGAGGACAAAGGATATGATTCCTACTCCTTCTCAGCCAATGAGCAGCTGGAATAGGTTGTTTGCTGTAACTAGAATTATTATAGCGATTAAGAAAATTAATAGTTGTTTGACAAATCGGTTTAGGTTAGGGTCTGTGTGCATATACCAGGATGCGTATTCTAGGATGGACCAAGTGACGTAGAGGGCAACGGGGATAAAGATGAGGGAGTATCGGTCGAATTTGAAGCTGACATGGATGTCAAAATCGAGCGTGGTTGTTCAGGTGAAGGGGGCAACAATAGCTTCAGAGCCTTTGCTTAAGAAAATGAGGAGAGGGACGAGGCTAACAATGAAGGCTCACTTAACTGCTGTCTTCACGTGAGTGAGAGCTCAGTTAGGCGGAAGTGTGGCGGGGGATAGGGTCATTAGTAGTGGGTAAGTAAGGAGGGCTAGGATAATGAGCAGGTTGGTAGAGAAGAGTAGGCCTAGTGTGGGCATAAAGCAACTACTTGGATTTGCACCAAGAGTTTTTGGTTCCTAAGACCAACGGATGAACTGTTATCCTTTAGAAGCATGCGAGTGAGCCTTGGAGTCCAACCAAGGGGGCAAGAGTTAGCAGTTCCTGGTGCCAGCAGGCCTCTCTCGGTTGGTGAAAGGACTTTAACCTTCATTTTTAGAATCACAATCTAACGTCTTGTTGCATTGGACTACACCTACACCCGGCTCAGCCCCAGATTAGCTCTGGTTTAAGGATAAGCAGTAGGAGGGGGATGATGTGAAGGGCCATGAGTAGATGTTCACGAGTGTAGGAGGGGTCTAAGGCAATGATGTGAGCTGGGAGGGGGCCTCGTTGTGTCATGAGGAATATGTACAGGGAATAACTTGCGGTAATGAGGGTTCCGGCTCCAGTTAGTGCCAGGGTTCAGTAGGACCAGTCGAAAAGAGAGGCTATGATTATAAGCTCTCCTATGAGATTAGGGAGGGGAGGAAGTGCTAAGTTTGCCAGTGTTGCAATGAACCATCATGAGGTTATTAGGGGGAGAATCATTTGTAGGCCTCGAGCTAGAAGCATAGTTCGGCTATGTGTTCGCTCGTAGTTGGTGTTGGCTAAGCAGAAGAGTGCTGAGGATGTTAGGCCATGAGCAACTATAAGGATGAGGGCGCCTGTGAAACCTCAGGGGGTTTGAATTAGGATCCCCCCTGCGACGAGTCCTATGTGGCTTACGGAGGAGTAGGCGATTAGGGACTTAAGGTCAGTCTGTCGGAGGCAGATGGATCCTGTCATAATTACCCCCCAAAGTGCAAATACAATGAAGGGGTAACTTAATTCTGGGGTTAGGGGCTCTAACATGACTATCATTCGTATCATGCCGTAGCCTCCTAGTTTAAGGAGGACGGCAGCCAGGACTATGGACCCGGCGATTGGGGCCTCTACGTGTGCTTTGGGGAGTCAGAGGTGGACTCCATAAAGTGGTATTTTGACTAGGAATGCTAGGAGGCAGGCGGCCCATCATAGCTTGTCCGCGTAGGTAGTCAGATGTATTGGATCTGAATATTGGAGGGTAAGGAGGGAGAGTGTTCCTGTGTGGTTTTGTAGGATTAGGAGGGCAACTAAGAGTGGGAGGGAGCCTGCTAGTGTGTAGAATAAGAAGTATGTGCCCGCATTTAGTCGTTCTGTCTGGTTGCCTCAGCGTGTAATGATTATGAGGGTGGGGATTAGGGTGGCTTCAAACATAACATAGAACATAATAATCTCGGTAGCCCCGAAAGCTAGAATTAGGAAGATTTGCAATGAGGTGAGAAGGGTGATATAGGCCCGTTGGCGGTTGACAGGTTCTGTGGCGGCGTGGTTTTGGCTAGCGAGGATTATCAGCGGCAGAAGTCAGCAGGTTAGTACGAGAAGAGGTGTTGAGAGGGGGTCAGTTGCTACATACAGACTGAGTTCTGTCCAGCCTGTCTCTGACATGTTTTTAAGCCAAGATAGGCTAATGAGTGCAATGATTAGGCTGTGTGCAAGGGTGGTTGGTCATAGCCATTTAGCAGGGGTTAGTCAGGTTGTGGGAACAAGCATAAGTGTCGGGACGAAAATTTTTAGCATTGTAGTAAGTTTAGGCTTTGTAGACGGTCGGTTCCGTGTGTTCGGGCGGTGGCTACTAGCAGTGCTAGGCCCGCGCTTGCTTCACAGGCTGAGAAGGCGAGCAGGAGCATGGGGGATGTTGAAAAGTTAGATGAGTCTAGCTGTAAGGCTCAGAGTGAGAATGCAATGAATAAGGAGAGTATTATGCCTTCTAAACATAGAAGGGCGGATAAAAGGTGTACTCGGTTGAACGCTAGGCCCATTAGTCCCAGAATGAAGGTGCAGGAGAAGGCAAAGTGAACGGGGGTCATTGGGGAGCTGCGGGGTGTCTCCGCAAGTTTCTGAGTCGAAGTCAAATGTTTTGTATTAAACTAGCTCTCCCTTATTCAGCCCATTCCAGGCCCCCTTGGAGTCATTCATAGATGAGGCCAAGGGTGAGGAGGGCGAGAACGGCGGTGGCTCAAACAAAGGTTGAGAGGGGGCTAGAAAGTTGGTCTCCTCATGGGAGGGGAAGTAAGAGGGCAATTTCGAGGTCAAACAGGAGGAATAGGATGGCGACTAGGAAGAAGCGCATGGAAAATGGGAGGCGAGCAGAGCCTACGGGGTCAAATCCGCATTCGTAGGGGGAGAGCTTTTCGGGGTCGGGGTTCATGAGGGGAAGTCAGAAGGAGACTACAGCTAGGATTGCCGATAGAATAATAGTGATTGTTACAATTGTTGTTACTAGGTTCACTATCTTTCCTTGGATTTTCACCAAGGCCGGGTGATTGGAAGTCACTAATACTGATGTTATACTAGAAAGATTATGAGCCTCATCAGTAGATGGAGACGTAGAGGAAGAGTCACACAACATCTACAAAGTGTCAGTACCAGGCGGCTGCTTCGAAACCAAAGTGGTGCTGAGATGTAAAGTGGAAGAGGACTTGGCGGATAAGACAAACGGCTAGGAAGGTGGAACCAATGATTACGTGCAGGCCGTGGAATCCTGTGGCCACAAAGAAGGTGGATCCATATACGCCGTCTGCAATAGTGAAGGGGGCTTCGTAGTATTCTATGCCCTGGAGGAAGGTAAAGTAGAAACCTAGGAGGATTGTTAGAGTAAGGGATTGAATTGCTTGCGTGCGTTCTCCCTCTATAATGCTGTGGTGAGCTCAGGTGACAGTAACCCCGGAAGCAAGAAGTACTGCTGTATTTAGTAGGGGTACTTCAAAGGGGTCAAGCGTGGAGATTCCTGCTGGGGGCCAGCAGCCTCCTAGTTCTGGCGTAGGGGCGAGGCTTGAGTGGTAGAAGGCTCAGAAGAATCCGAGGAAGAAGAAGACTTCTGAGGCAATAAAAAGGATTATCCCATATCGAAGGCCTTTTTGTACAGGAGGGGTGTGGTGTCCTTGGAAAGTTCCTTCTCGTACGATGTCTCGTCATCACTGAAACATGGTTAGGAGGAGAAGGGCTGTGCCTATAACTATTAAGGTGATGGTGTGGAAGTGAAATCATACTGCGAGACCGGATGTCATTAGTAGGGCCGCAACGGCTCCTGTTAGTGGCCAGGGGCTCGGGTCGACCATGTGGAAAGCGTGGGATTGGTGGGCCATTAAACATTTTCCTGCAGATACAGGCTTAGTAGGAGCACAAATACGTATGCCTGGATTAAGGCAACGGCGACCTCTAGGATGGTAAGTAAGAACAGGATTGTAGTGACCAAGAGGGCAACGGCGGGTATTTTGGTTGTAAGGACAAATGCGGCGGTGGCGATCAATTGGATGAGGAGGTGACCGGCAGTTAAATTGGCAGTTAGTCGAACTCCGAGGGCGATAGGTCGGATAAGAAGGCTAATAGTTTCGATAATAATAAGAGCGGGGATAAGGGGAGTTGGTGTGCCTTCTGGCAAGAGGTGGGCTAGTGATTTTTCGGGTTGGTTACGCATCCCAATAAGGACTGTGGCAAGTCAAATAGGGGCCGCGAGGCCTAGGCTAATGGATAGTTGGGTTGTGGGGGTGAAGGTGTATGGCAGTAAGCCAAGCACGTTTAGTGAAACTAGGAAGAGCATAAGTGAGGTGAACAAGGCGGCTCATTTATGGCCTTCTAGTTTAAGGGGTGTAAGAATTTGGTGAGTAAAGCTGTTGATAAATCAGTATTGTATATTGAGTTGGCGGTTGCTTAGTCATCGCTCTCCAGGGGTTCAGATGAAGAGTCAGGGAATGACCATGGCTACTGCAATTAAAGGGATACCAAGGAATACAGGGCTTATGAATTGTTCAAAGAATCCTGCTGGCATGATCAGTTTCACGGGTCTTCTCCTAGGGTCTTTGCGTCTTGGGGTGTGGGTTCTGCGGGGAGTGTATGTGCTAGCACTTTAATGGGGGCGATGGTCAGTAGGATAAATCATGAGAATAGGATTAGAGGCAGTCACGGGCTTGGGTTTAATTGGGGCATTTGCCGCCAAGGGTGGGTGGTAGGCACCAATCTCCAGCTTAAAAGGCTGACGCTGTGTCCGATTTAGCTTCTTAGCGGTCAGGAGACAAAGCCTTTAATGGGCAGTATAAGTGAGTAGGGGAGATAATATTGGAGGGGGAGGTCTGTAGAGACTAGTCTTGAACGGCGATTCAATTTTCGAAGAATGGTAGGGGGACTGCTTCGATGACGACAGGCATGAAGCTGTGGTTGGCTCCACAAATTTCGGAACATTGACCGTAGAAGACTCCCGGGTTGGGGGCGATGAAGGATGTTTGGTTGAGTCGTCCTGGGATTGCGTCAACTTTAATTCCTAATGAAGGCACTGTCCATGAGTGAAGGACATCGTCGGATGTAACGAGCATTCGGATGGGGGATCCGGCGGGGATGACTATTCGGTAGTCGACTTCGAGGAGTCGGAACTGACCGGGTTGTAAGTCTTCGGTCGGGATTATGTAGGCGTCGAAGGCTCGATGTTCGTAGTCTGTATATTCATAGCTTCAGTACCATTGATGGGCTACGGCTTTGATTGTAAGGTGGGGGGCGTTAGTCTCGTCAATCAGGTAGAGAATCTGTAGCGAAGGGAAGGCGACCATGAGCAGGACGACTGCCGGCAGGAGAGTTCAGATGATTTCAATCTGTTGTGAATCCAGTAGGAGTTTATTTGTTAGAGTGGTGGATACTATTGCTGCAATAATATAAAGAACGAAGATGCTGGTGATAAGCACGATCATCAACGTATGATCATGGAAGTACAAAAGTTCCTCTATGATCGGCGAGCATGCATCCTGAAAAAGCGTTTGGGCGTTGTACGACATCTCGAGACGCGAGGGATTCAAACCCACAATTCTGCCTTGACAAGGCAGTGTAATGAACCTATTTTACTAGTGTCTCGGGGGTGCCGGTTAACTGTAAGAAAGTGACAGAACGGTTATGTGGATGGCTTGAAACCATTTTACGGGGGTTCGACTCCCCCCTTTCTGGGTTAGGCGTGTGATTGGTGGGTCATTAGTTGCAGCGAGTGCACTTGCACGAATGCGGGCTCCTCGAACGTGTGGTTTGGAGGAGGGCAGCCATGTAGCCACTCTACATTGGTTGTTGTCAGTTCTGTACTGCATACCTCTCGTTTGGCAGCGAATGCCTCTCAAATAATAAATAAGAACATAACAACTGCCACTAGTGACACAAGGGATCCAATAGAGGATACTGTATTTCATAGGGTGTAGGCGTCTGGGTAGTCGGAGTAACGTCGTGGCATCCCGGCTAGGCCTAGGAAATGTTGGGGGAAGAATGTCAAGTTTACACCTACAAACATAACCCCGAAGTGGATTTTTGTTCACGTGCTGTGAAGTGTGTAGCCTGTAAATAAAGGGAACCAGTGAACGAAGCCGGCTACAATTGCGAATACGGCTCCTATTGACAGGACGTAGTGGAAGTGGGCGACTACATAGTATGTGTCATGGAGCACAATATCAAGTGAAGAGTTAGCTAGTACAATACCAGTCAGCCCACCCACTGTAAACAGGAAGATGAAGCCAAGTGCTCAAAGCAGAGGTGTGTCTCATTTGATTGACCCTCCGTGCAGGGTGGCTAGTCAGCTAAAGACTTTTACCCCTGTCGGGATCGCAATAATCATTGTTGCGGATGTGAAGTAGGCTCGAGTGTCTACATCCATTCCTACTGTGAATATGTGATGGGCCCATACGATGAACCCTAGAAGTCCGATGGCTATTATAGCCCAGACCATGCCCATATAGCCGAATGGTTCTTTTTTACCGGCATAGTAGGCAACAATGTGAGAAATCATTCCGAAGCCTGGGAGGATCAGGATATACACTTCTGGGTGGCCGAAGAATCAGAACAGGTGCTGGTAAAGGATTGGATCTCCTCCCCCTGCTGGGTCGAAGAAGGTTGTATTTAGGTTTCGGTCTGTCAGCAACATTGTAATGCCAGCGGCAAGTACTGGAAGCGAAAGGAGGAGTAAGACGGCCGTAATTAGGACTGCTCAGACGAACAGAGGCGTCTGGTACTGTGAAATTGCGGGGGGTTTCATATTAATGATTGTTGTAATAAAATTAATAGCACCCAAGATAGAAGAAATACCTGCTAGGTGGAGGGAGAAAATAGTTAGGTCAACGGATGCTCCGGCATGTGCCAGATTGCCTGCTAGCGGTGGGTAGACTGTTCAACCAGTCCCTGCCCCGGCTTCAACGCCTGAAGAGGCAAGGAGGAGGAGGAAAGAGGGGGGAAGTAGCCAGAAGCTTATATTGTTTATTCGAGGGAAAGCCATGTCTGGCGCGCCCACCATAAGTGGGATAAGCCAGTTGCCGAATCCTCCGATCATGATTGGTATTACTATAAAGAAAATCATTACAAAGGCATGTGCTGTAACGATCACGTTATAGACTTGGTCATCTCCTAGGAGGGCCCCGGGTTGACTTAGCTCGGCTCGAATAAGAAGGCTTAAAGCAGTTCCTACCATTCCGGCTCAAGCACCAAATACTAGGTATAAGGTGCCGATGTCCTTATGGTTGGTAGAGAAAAATCATCGTGTAAGAACCACAGGTAAAATGGCTGAGTTTTAAGCGGTGGACTGTAAACCCATATACAGGGGTTTGATTCCCCTTTTTATCAAGCCTTGAGGTGTTTCACATATTAGATTGCAAATCTAAAGTAGCAGGTTAGACGCCTGCCGGGGCTTTCCCCGCCTTTTTTGCCGTAAGGCGGGGAAAGGTAGGCGGATGCTCGCTGGTTTGAGCGCTTAGCTGTTAACTAAGAGTTTGAGGGATCGAGGCCTTCCCGCCTAGAAAGGGTATAGCTTAATTAAAGTGCCTGCTTTGCATGCAGGAGATGTGGGATAGTGTCCCGCTACTTTTACAGGGGCTGAGGGACTTTAGCCCGCACTTAGAGCTTTGAAGGCTCTTTGTCTAATATTAACATAAGTCCCTTATTGTACCAGCAGGGCGGTGATGGTTGGTGTGAGTGGTAAGAGTAATAGGGAGGCTATCGTGAATGTGGAGGTTGGGAGGGTGAGTTTGGAAGAAGCTAGGCGTCATGGTGAGGTTCCTGTAATGTTGTTGGGAGATATTGTTAGTGTTATGGCGTAGGATAGGCGGAGATAGAAGTAGAGGCTTAGGAGGGCAGAGAGGGCGGTGAGGGTTGCGAGGGATGCGAGACCTTGCTTCGTTAGCTCTTGCAGAATGAGTCATTTGGGCATGAAGCCTGTGAGGGGTGGGAGGCCTCCTAGTGAGAGTAGGATGAGGGGGGTGAGGGCCGTGATTGCGGGGGATTTTGCTCAGGAGATGCTGAGCGCGTTGATGGTGGTTGATTTGTTTATGTTGAAGATGAGGAAGGCTGAGATGGTTATAATAGTATAAATAAGGAGGGTGAGGAGGGTTAGGGTGAATGAGAATTGAATAACCACAATCATTCAGCCTAGGTGTGCGATGGATGAGTAGGCGAGAATCTTGCGGATCTGAGTTTGGTTAAGCCCAGCCCATCCTGCTAGCAGGGTGGAAGCAATGCCAAGAATAATAAGGAGCTTGGAGTTTGGAGGGGTAATTTGGACTAGAAGAATTAGTGGGGCTAGCTTTTGCCAGGTGGAGAGGAGGAGCCCAATGGAAAGATCAAGGCCTTGAAGGACTTCAGGTAGTCAAATGTGCATGGGGGCGAGGCCAAGTTTAAGCGTGAGTGCGATTATGGCTATTGTTGTGGGGTAGACATGGCCTGTCTGTTTGATTTCTCACTCGCCGGTGAGTCAGGCATTTGAGCAGGTGGCGAAAAGCAACAGAGCTGCTCCGGTCACTTGGATAAGAAAGTATTTAGTGGCGGCTTCGACTGCTCGAGGGTGGTGATGTCGTGCTATGAGTGGTAGGATAGCGAGGGTATTGATCTCGAGCCCCATTCAAGCTATGAGCCAGTGCGAGCTGGTGAATGTGATAGTCGTTCCGAGGCCAAGCGTAAATAATAGGAGGGAAGTTAGTGCAGGAGCCACGTAGCAAAGGAGGGACTTTAACCCACATTTCTGGGGTATGGGCCCATGAGCTTAAACTTAGCTTACTTTACTAGGAAGTGGTGTAGCGGAAGCACCAAGAGTTTTGATCTCTTTAGGTAGGGTTCGAATCCCTTCTTTCTAAAAAGAGGCGGGAGGACTTTAACCTCCATGGTTCACTCTATCAAAGTGGCCCTTAGACTTCGGGCACGCCTCTTGACCTAGAGGTGTGGGGGAAGTCCTGCAAAGGCGATTGGTAGTGCGAGGTGTCAAATAACTAGGGCTAATGTCAGGGGGAGGAAGTTTTTCCAGATTAGATGCATGAGTTGGTCATATCGGAAGCGGGGGTATGAAGCACGAACTCATAGGAACATAATCGAGAGAAGTGCTGCTTTGGTCATGAGGTTGGCGGCAGTCAACTCAGGAAATGCGGGGATGTGGGAGGCTCCTAGGAAGAGTGTAGCGGAGAGGGTATTTATAAGAAGAATGTTGGCATACTCGGCGAGGAAAAATAGGGCGAAGGGGCCCCCGGCGTACTCTACATTGAAGCCTGAAACGAGCTCAGATTCCCCCTCGGTGAGGTCGAAGGGGGCACGGTTTGTTTCGGCTAGGGTTGAGATGTATCATATCGCGGCGAGAGGTCAGGCGGGTACAATCAGTCATATGCTTTCCTGGGTTACGCTAAACATTTGTAGGGTGAAGCCACCTGTGAAGATAATAATGCAAAGAAGGATAAGACCCAGGCTCACCTCGTAGGAAATGGTTTGTGCAACTGCACGGAGGGCACCGATTAGGGCATATTTTGAATTTGAGGCTCAGCCCGAGCCTAAAATAGAGTAGACTGCCAGGCTTGAGAGGGCAAGGATAAATAGAATGCCTAGGTTTAGGTCGATGACTGGGTAGGGCATGGGCATGGGGGCCCATAGTGTAAGGGCCAAGGTAAGTGCTAGCATGGGGGCTAGCAGGAATAGGGCGGGGGAGGAGGTGGAGGGTCGTACGGGCTCCTTAATAAATAGCTTAACGCCGTCTGCGATAGGCTGGAGAAGTCCGTAGGGGCCTACAACATTAGGGCCTTTACGCAGTTGTATGTACCCGAGCACTTTACGTTCAAGAAGAGTAAGGAATGCGACCGCAAGAAGGACGGGGACAATGAAGGCCAGGGGATTAATGATGTGTGTAATTAGTGGTGTTACCATAGTTGAGGAGAGGACTTGAACCTCTGTGGAAAGGGCTTAGGTCTTTTGCATTAGCCGGGCTCTGCCACCCCAACATACCGTTTTCTTAGGTCAGGTCACGCGCCCTGTTATTTATTTTAGTTGTTTTCAGTAAGTAGGGGAGAGGCTTACCCTCAGCATTGGCCCCCTCTTCTCGGTCCTTTCGTACTAGAAAAGGTCGCCTCATAGATAGAAACTGACCTGGATCACTCCGGTCTGAACTCAGATCACGTAGGACTTTAATCGTTGAACAAACGAACCCTTAATAGCTGCTGCACCATTAGGATGTCCTGATCCAACATCGAGGTCGTAAGCCCCCTCCTTGATATGTACTCTAAAAGGGGATTGCGCTGTTATCCCTGGGGTAACTCGGTCCGTTGATCGGCGCTGGCCGGATCTTAAGGGTCAGAAATTCTGTTAGTTAGAACTGCAGTTCTTGCTTTTAGGAGAAATCTCCCGGATCCACATGGGGGTTGTTTGTCTCCCCGCGGTCGCCCCAACCAAAGACATGTGGGCAGTGTTCATCTTGTTCTGCTTTTTAACGTAGGGTTCTTGACATGACCTGCCCTGGCGTCTAAAGCTCCACAGGGTCTTCTCGTCTTATGTCCTCATTCCCGCTTCTGCACGGGAAGATCAATTTCATTGACTGGAAAGAGGAGACAGTTAAGCCCTCGTTGTGCCATTCATACAGGTCTCCATTTAAAAGACAAGTGATTGCGCTACCTTCGCACGGTTTGGATCCCGCGGCCGTTAAACGTATAGTCACAGGGCAGGCAAGACCTCTTATTCTCTGATTGCAAGAGGCGATGTTTTTGGTAAACAGGCGGGGCTTTAATTGTGTTTGCCGAGTTCCTTCTCTTTCTTTTCGTCGTTCCTCGGGGGCACACCAGTGTGGGGTTAACGGTTGGTGGTTGAGTGCATTTCTTGTTGTCTCTTTTTAGTTCACTGCCCTCTTTGTTTGGGGCCGTTAAAAGTTCGGTGCGGGTTCGTTCCGACTTACACTTGTGCGAGGAGAGGAGCATTAGTCCTCTTATTACTCATATTAGCATGGTCACTTCCATATAAGTATGGAGCGGCCCGGTAGGGTTAGGGGGTTAGGACGAAGTTATCCGGATTTCTGGTGAGGAGAATGTCCGAGGTTTAACGCTCTCTATTGGGATGGCTGCTATCAAGCCCACCCGAACATGGAACCTTAAGTTAATATGATCCTTACCCTCCTGGAAAGGTTGTGTCCTGTATCAAAGGGGCTGTGCCCCCTTTGATTAACGCCTATGGTGGTTCTTTAACTATCAGTCATAGTAGATACGCTTGAAAGGAGAAGCCATAGGGCTGAACTGCTATTCATTTCCCGGGCAACCAGCTATAACCAAGTTCGATAGGTTTGTCACCGCTACTTGAAGCTCGTCCCACTCTTTTGCCACAGAGACGGGTTTGCCCTATTGTCAGGCTGTCTTGAAGTAGCTCACTTGGTTTCGGGGTCTCAAACTATAGTCCTCTTTGCTTGATTTGTGCTAGCTAAATCATGATGCAAAAGGTACGAGCTTTAGTCTCTGCTTTACTAGGCTTGGGCTGACTTGTTTCATTTCTCTTTCAGCTTTCCCTTGCGGTACTTTCTCTATTGCTCCTAGGCCCTTTTCTGTCGCCCATACTAAGGGGGTAAAATGATTTGTTTGTTAGGTGTGTAGTGTATTTGGGGTTATTTAGGTGGTGTGTTGCTTTTACTTCTGTGGGCTAGCTGTAAGGCGTCAGGGTAATCCGATTTGCACGGAGGACTTCTCAGTGTAAGGGAGATGCTTTTCTATCTTAGCTATGCCCTGAATTGTCCAAGTGCACCTTCCGGTACACTTACCGTGTTACGACTTACCTCCCCTCGGTGACGTCCGTGTTGTTAGTTACAGGCATAGACTAGTTCGGGGAGGGTGACGGGCGATGTGTGCGCGCTTCAGAGCCAGGTTCAGGGGGGCGCTCTGCTCCCTCCTTACTTCTAAATCCACCTTCAGACATGTCTTTCAGTATGTCTTCCGTGATTCGCTGGGTCAGCGAATGTAGCCCATTGCTTCCCCTTCCTTACGCTACACCTCGACCTGACATTGGGGGCTATACCAGTTTGGCCTACTTTAGATCCTTCACAGGGTGGACTGGCGACGGCGGTATATAGGCAGAATTTGCAGGGAAGGGTGAGGTTGAACGGGGATTATCGGTTCTAGAGACAGGCTCCTCTAGGGGGATCTAAAGCACCGCCAGGTCCTTGGGGTTTTAAGCTGATGCTCGTAGTTCCCAGGCGGATAATGCGTGTAGTATCATTATCGATGTTTACAGTCAGGCATAGTGGGGTATCTGATCCCAGTTTGTACCCTGACTCTCGTGGGTTCGGGCGGGGTAAAGCCACTTTCGTGGGGGGGCTTCGAGTTCTCGGGGGCGTTAAACAGCACTGATGAACGTTCGGCTTTATTTTGTAATATTCCCTAACCACCCTTTACGCCGAATTTCTATCAACTTGGGCCTCTCGTGTAACCGCGGTTGCTGGCACGAGTTTTACCGGCCCTCTTAGCTTTAACTAAGTCAAGCTTTCGCTCATGGCTTAATGTTTGTCACTGCTGAGTTCCCTTGAGGGTGTGGCAAAGCTAGGTGTCGTGGGCTACGGGGGGTGTGCCTGATACCAGCTCTTTTGCTCTCGGATGGGGAGAGTGGGGGAGGCATTACTCACGGGGGTGCGGATACTTGCATGTGTAAGTACGGCTGGAGCTGATAGTAAAGTCAGGACCAAGCCTTTGTGCTTGCGGGACTTTCTAGGGTCCAGAGAAACAATTTCAAGGTTACGCTTTAAGGGTTTAAGCTACGCTAGC